ACAGTTACGATAGGATCTATTGGTCATATCATTGTAGCAACTAAACTCTTTTTTTGCATAAACAGAAAAACAAATTAGATTATGAATTTGAATTGTAAAGCGCAATTTACTAAGGATATGGATAAGTGGAATGGTGAGAGAAAGAGAGATAAAATAGCAATGATATATGATTCCCATCTACTATGTAAGGTCTCTAAATAATCACAGAAAAAACAATGTATCTAATAAAGCATCAATATTGAGATTTATCCCTAATTTGTTGATAGAACAACAAAAAGAGCTTCGAGCCAAGAAAGATTAAGAGGATTGACTCAAGAACAAAGTCTACAAAAAGCTCCATTGTCAAATTCATACCTAACCATTAATAGAGAAGTGATGGGAACGATGGAACCCATGAATGCGGAAGATTCTATTGAATATGAATCCTAATGATTCATCGGGTGGGATGGCGGAACGAACCAGGAAACTTTTCAGTAATTCTAAAAAGTCATAGGCTAACCCAACAACTGAACTAGATATTGAAAGAGTAAATATTCGCCCGCGAAAATTTGATTTTATTGGATTGTTCAATTTTAAGCGATCTGATATGATAAAACGAAACGGAAATTCAAAATTCGTTGGGCTATAAATAAAAAAAAAGATGATCCATAAAAATGCGAATTATCTATAACTAGAAATATAAATAGAGATATTTAGTTATATATCAAAAAAAGTCTAGAAAAATGTGAAATAAACTAGATAAAATTTGAAAGAATCCAAGGATTCAATGTATTATTCATTACTTACATATATGGATATATTAATTAATGATTTATCACTCTTTTGATTCGCGAGGAGCTGGATGAGAAGAAACTCTCATGTCCAGTTCTGGAGTAGAGATGGAAGTGCGAAACAACCATCAACTATAACCCCAAAAGAACCAGATTTCGTAAACAACATCGAGGAAGAATGACGGGAATATCTTATAGAGGTAATAGTCTTTGTTTCGGTAGATACGCTCTTCAAGCACTTGAACCTACTTGGATCACATCTAGACAAATAGAAGCGGGGAGACGAGCAATGACACGAAATGTACGTCGTGGTGGAAAAATATGGGTACGTATATTTCCAGATAAACCAGTTACAGTAAGACCTGCCGAAACACGTATGGGGTCAGGTAAAGGATCCCCCGAATATTGGGTAGCTGTTGTTAAACCGGGTAGGATACTTTATGAAATAGGGGGAGTAGCAGAAAATGTAGCCAGAAAAGCTATTCAAATAGCAGCATCCAAAATGCCTATACAAACTCAATTTATTCTTTCCGAATAAAAATATAAAATGAAAGGAAAGAAGTCTTTCCTTTGGACAAAGAATATTTCTTTTTTTTTTCTGCGCCCCTTTTGCATTTTTAAAATAGATTCAAAAATGATATGATCCAACCCCAGACCCTTTTGAATGTAGCGGACAACAGCGGAGCGCGAAAATTGATGTGTATTCGAATCATAGGAGCTAGTAATCGCCGATATGCTCATATTGGTGACATTATTGTTGCTGTGATCAAAGAAGCAGTACCAAATATGCCTCTAGAAAGATCCGAAGTGATCAGAGCTGTAATTGTACGTACTTGTAAAGAACTCAAACGCGATAACGGTATGATAATACGATATGATGACAATGCTGCAGTTGTCATTGATCAAGAAGGAAATCCTAAAGGAACGAGAATTTTTGGTGCGATTGTACGAGAATTGAGACAGTTAAATTTTACTAAAATAGTTTCATTAGCCCCCGAGATATTATAAAACGAAATTGCGATTATACTTATAGTCAAATTTACTTGAATGAAATCGATTAATTATTAGTAGATTATGTCTCACGTATATACCTTTAATAATTTTAAAAGAGCATGTTTATTATAGCCAAATTTTGAGAAACCACTAATTTTAGTTCATCATGGGTAGAGACACTATTGCTGATATAATAACTTCTATACGAAATGCTGACATGAATAGAAAAGGCACAGTTCGAATAGCATCTACTAACATCACTGAAAACATTGTTCAAATACTTTTACGAGAGGGTTTTATCCAAAATATGAGAAAACATCGGGAAAACCAACAATATTTTTTGGTTTTAACCCTGCAACATAGAAGAAATAGTAAAGGACGATACGGAACTGTTTTAAATTTAAAAAGGATAAGTCGACCTGGCCTACGAATCTATTCTAACTACCAACGCATTCCTAGAATTTTAGGTGGGATGGGAATTGTAATCCTTTCTACTTCTCAAGGTATAATGACAGACCGAGAGGCTCGATTAGAAAGAATCGGGGGAGAAATTTTGTGTTATATATGGTAATCCTTCTAATATCCGAATTAGATCCGAAACGTCTTATTTTGGAAAAAAGAAAGCGAAAGGACGGGTTGTCTAATATCACTCTTCATCCATTAGTTGATCTACCAAGGAGGTTTTACCTCAAATGAAAGAACAAAAGTGGCTTCATGAAGGTTTAATTACTGAATCA